GTTAATGTAGCTTATTTAAAGCAAAGCACTGAAAATGCTTAGATGGATGCAAGCATCCCATAAACAATAAAAGGTTTGGTCCTAGCCTTATAATTAGTTGGAGGTAGAATTACACATGCAAATTTCAGTAAACCGGTGTCAAATCCCACGGAGTTTTTTCTAACTCCTAGGAGAGGGTATCAAGTACATTCAATAGCTAAAGACACCTTGCCTAGCCACACCCCCACGGGACCCAGCAGTGATAAAAATTAAGCAATGAACGAAAGTTCGACTTAGTCATACCTCTTTAAGGGTTGGTAAATTTCGTGCCAGCCACCGCGGTCATACGATTAACCCAAACTAATTATTATCGGCGTAAAACGTGTTACTAGAATAATAGAAAATAGAATTAAAACCCATCCAATATGTGAAAATTCATCGCTGGACCTAAAGCCAATGACGAAAGTAATTCTAGAAGCCTAATACACGATAGCTAAGATCCAAACTGGGATTAGATACCCCACTATGCTTAGCCCTAAACCTAAATAATTCAATAACAAAAATATTTGCCTGAGAACTACTGGCCACAGCTTAAAACTCAAAGGACTTGGCGGTACTTTATATCCATCTAGAGGAGCCTGTTCTATAATCGATAAACCCCGTTATACCTTACCACCCCTTGCTAATACAGCCTATATACCGCCATCTTCAGCAAACCCTAAAAGGGAGGAAAAGTAAGCAAGAGAATCACCATAAAAACGTTAGGTCAAGGTGTAGCCAATGAGGTGGGAAGCAATGGGCTACATTTTCTTATAAAGAACATTACGCTACCCTTCATGAAACTGAAGGACAAAGGAGGATTTAGTAGTAAATTAAGAATAGAGAGCTTAATTGAATAGAGCAATGAAGTACGTACACACCGCCCGTCACCCTCCTCAAACTAAATAAACGAAAATATACATAATTACATCAAACTTTTACGAGAGGAGATAAGTCGTAACAAGGTAAGCATACTGGAAAGTGTGCTTGGAATGACCATGAAGTAGCTTAACCAACAAAAGCGTCTGGTCTACACCCAGAAGACTCCACAACCAATGGACATCATGAACCAAACCTAGCCCTAACAAATTCCAAACCCAATTATAAAACACAATAAAACAAATCATTTGACAAGAGAAAGTATTGGAGAAAGAAATCTACCTCAGGAGCTATAGAGAAAGTACCGCAAGGGAAAGATGAAAGAATAATTTAAAGTAAAAATAAGCAAAGATTAAACCTTGTACCTTTTGCATAATGAGTTAACTAGAAAACATCTAACCAAGAGACCCTACGCTAGATACCCCGAAACCAAACGAGCTACCTAAGAGCAGTATAAAGAACCAACCCGTCTATGTAGCAAAATAGTGGGACGACTCCTAGGTAGAGGTGAAAAGCCTACCGAGCTTGGTGATAGCTGGTTACCCGACAAAGAATTTAAGTTCGACTTTAAGACTACCTCAAGAAATAACAATCAAAATGTAATCTTAAAATTTATACTAAAGAGGGACAGCTCTTTAGTAATGGGAACAACCTTATATAGTGAATAAACACCCTATCTTAAAACCATTGTTGGCCTAAAAGCAGCCACCGATAAAGAAAGCGTTAAAGCTCAACACAACAAACCCCTTAATCCCATAAATCACTATGAATTCCTATAAACATTAATCGGGTTAATCTATAACCATATAGATGAGATACTGTTAACATGAGTAACAAGAACACTGTTCTCCATGCACAAGCCTATAACAACCCGGATAACCATTGTTAGTTAACATTATTAGGTGAAAATGTCACCAATAAAACTAACCTAAACTCAAATGTTAATCCAACACAGGTGTGCAATAAGGAAAGATTAAAAGAAGTAAAAGGAACTCGGCAAACAAGAATCCCGCCTGTTTACCAAAAACATCACCTCTAGCATAGAAAGTATTAGAGGCACTGCCTGCCCAGTGACAAGAGTTCAACGGCCGCGGTATTCTGACCGTGCAAAGGTAGCATAATCACTTGTTCTTTAATTGAGGACTGGAATGAACGGCCCCACGAGGATTCAACTGTCTCTTACTTCTAATCAGTGAAATTGACCTCCCCGTGAAGAGGCGGGGATAGAACAATAAGACGAGAAGACCCTATGGAGCTTTAATTTCCTAGCTTAACTACCCTACTACTACCCCTAATGGACCAAAAGACAAAAGAGATAAGCTAGTAATTTCGGTTGGGGTGACCTCGGAGAACAAACCAACCTCCGAATGATTTTAACCAAGACCTACAAGTCAAAGTACCAAAAATCCAATTGACCCAATCTATTTGATCAACGGACCAAGTTACCCTAGGGATAACAGCGCAATCCTATTCGAGAGTCCATATCGACAATTAGGGTTTACGACCTCGATGTTGGATCAGGACATCCCAATGGTGCAGCAGCTATTAATGGTTCGTTTGTTCAACGATTAAAGTCCTACGTGATCTGAGTTCAGACCGGAGTAATCCAGGTCGGTTTCTATCTATTAACTATTTCTCCCGGTACGAAAGGACAAGAGAAATGAGGCCTCCTTGATTCAAGCGCCTTAAGACTAATTTATGAGTCATCTAAATTCAGTAAGTCAGTTCAACAACACCCTAGACAAGGGTTTTATTAGGGTGGCAGAGCCCGGAAATTGCGTAAGACTTAAAACCTTGTCCCCAGAGGTTCAAATCCTCTCCCTAATAGTGCACTTCATAAACATCCTAACACTCTTAGTACCAGTACTAGTCGCCATAGCATTCCTCACTTTAACCGAACGAAAAATTCTAGGTTATATACAACTACGAAAGGGCCCAAACATCGTAGGGCCCTACGGAATTCTCCAACCATTCGCAGACGCTATAAAACTATTCATTAAAGAACCTCTACGCCCCCTAGCTACTTCTACAACCCTATTCATCATTGCCCCAACACTATCTCTATTACTAGCCCTAAGCCTATGAATTCCACTCCCCATGCCACACCCCCTAGTTAACCTAAACCTAGGAGTTCTATTTATCCTAGCCACATCAAGCCTTTCAGTATATTCCATCTTATGATCAGGCTGAGCATCCAACTCCAAATATTCAATATTTGGGGCCCTGCGAGCAGTAGCACAAACAATTTCATATGAAGTAACAATGGCAATCATCCTCCTATCCGTCCTCCTAATGAATGGATCCTTCTCAATCCAAGCTCTCATCTACACACAAGAAACACTATGACTCCTGATCCCAGCCTGGCCACTAGCCATAATATGGTTCATCTCAACACTAGCAGAAACAAACCGAGCCCCATTCGATTTAACAGAAGGAGAGTCAGAATTAGTCTCAGCGTTCAACGTAGAATATGCCGCTGGGCCTTTCGCCATATTTTTTATAGCCGAATACATAAACATTATCCTAATAAATGCCCTCTCAACAATCGTATTCATAGGCCCACTACACGACCTCACAAGCCCGGAACTTTACACTACAGACTTCACACTAAAAACCTTAATCCTAACAACCCTATTCTTGTGAATTCGGGCCTCTTACCCACGATTTCGATACGACCAACTAATACACCTCCTGTGAAAAAACTTCTTACCACTAACCCTAGCCCTCTGTATATGACATATTTCAACCCCCATCTTCATAGCAAGCATCCCACCCTGCACTTAGAAATATGTCTGAAAAAGAGTTACTTTGATAGAGTAAATTATAGAGGTTTAAACCCTCTTATTTCTAGAACGATAGGAATTGAACCTATACTTAAGAATCCAAAATTCTCCGTGCTACCCATTACACCCCATTCTAAAGTAAGGTCAGCTAATAAAGCTATCGGGCCCATACCCCGAAAATGTTGGTTTAACCCCTTCCCATACTAATTAACCCCATCACACTTACAACTATTTACTCAGCTGTCATAACAGGCCCAATAATCACCATATTGAGCTCCAATTTATTCGTCATGTGAATCGGACTAGAAATAAACCTACTAGCCCTGATTCCACTTATAACTAACAACCCTAACCCACGCTCCACTGAAGCAGCCACTAAATATTTTCTCACACAAGCGACTGCTTCAATAATCTTTCTCCTCTCTACCCTAATAAACTTCAAACAACTGGGTCAATGGGTGTTCCAACCAGAAACTGACGACATCATCATAACAATAACTTTCATCTCCCTAGCAATCAAACTAGGACTAGCCCCCTTCCACTCATGACTCCCAGAAGTTACACAAGGGATCAAGCTTAACGTAGGACTCATCCTCCTCACATGACAAAAACTCGCCCCATTATCTATCCTATTCCAATTCTATGAACTAATCAACCACTACCTACTAATTCTATCAGCCATCACATCAGTACTAATTGGAGCATGAAATGGACTCAACCAGACACAAACACGAAAAATCCTAGCCTACTCATCCATCACCCACATAGGCTGAATAGTAGCTATCCTACCATACAACCCAGCACTAACAATCCTAAACCTCCTAATCTATATAGTCATAACCACCCCCATATTTCTTATATTTCGCACTCACTCATTTACATCTATTACCTCATTATCACTCATATGAAATAAAATACCAATAACCCTACCCATAATCTCATTAATCTTACTATCTACAGGAGGACTTCCACCACTCACAGGATTTCTACCCAAATGAACTATCATGAACGAACTCATAAAAAACAGCAACCTGCTTCTAACCACTCTAATAGCAATAGCCGCCCTAATCAATTTATTCTTCTACACACGACTAATTTATTCAACTTCACTAACCACATTCCCTAGCAACAATAACTCCAAAATATACACCCACCAGACCCGTGCAAAAAACAATAACATACTATCACCAATAACAATCACTAGCACACTAATACTTCCCCTGTCTCCCTTACTTCTATAGTAGAAGTTTAGGATAGTTAGTCCAAGAGCCTTCAAAGCCCTAAGCAAACCCATAAAGTTTAACTTCTGATAAGGACTGCAAGACTACATCTTACATCTAATGAATGCAAATCAATCGCTTTAATTAAGCTAAATCCTCTTCTAGATTGATAGGACTCAAACCTATAAACTTTTAGTTAACAGCTAAACACCTTAATATGGCTTCAATCTACTTCTCCCGCCTATCAGAAAGGGGGCGGGAGAAGCCTTAGTAGAGTCGGTTCTCTACACCTTCGAATTTGCAATTCGATGTGATTATCACCTTAAGGCTTGGTAAAAAGAGGCTTTACCCTCTGTGCTTAGATTTACAGTCTAATGCTTTACTCAGCCATTTTACCTATGTTCATTAACCGTTGATTATTCTCCACCAATCACAAAGACATCGGGACTTTGTACCTGTTATTCGGGGCCTGAGCGGGGATAGTAGGAACGGCTCTCAGCATCCTAATTCGAGCAGAACTTGGTCAACCAGGTACACTACTAGGCGACGACCAAATCTATAATGTAATTGTTACAGCCCACGCATTTGTAATAATCTTCTTCATGGTTATACCAATGATAATCGGTGGCTTCGGTAACTGACTTGTCCCACTTATAATCGGAGCACCAGATATGGCATTTCCCCGAATGAACAACATAAGCTTCTGACTTTTACCCCCATCATTTCTTCTCCTACTGGCATCATCAATAGTAGAAGCCGGAGCGGGGACAGGCTGAACCGTATATCCCCCCTTAGCCGGCAATCTAGCACATGCAGGAGCATCAGTCGACCTGACAATTTTTTCACTACACCTAGCAGGTGTGTCATCAATCCTCGGAGCAATTAACTTCATTACCACAATTATCAATATAAAACCACCAGCCATGACACAATATCAAACTCCCTTATTTGTCTGATCAGTCTTAATTACCGCCGTGCTCCTACTCCTCTCCCTCCCTGTCTTAGCCGCTGGGATTACAATACTCCTTACAGACCGTAATCTAAACACCACTTTCTTTGACCCGGCTGGAGGAGGCGACCCAATCCTCTACCAACATCTCTTCTGATTCTTTGGCCACCCAGAGGTATACATTCTTATTCTCCCTGGCTTTGGAATCATCTCCCATATCGTGACCTATTATTCAGGTAAAAAGGAGCCATTTGGGTATATGGGAATAGTCTGAGCCATAATATCTATCGGGTTCCTAGGGTTTATTGTCTGAGCCCACCATATATTCACAGTAGGGCTCGACGTAGACACACGGGCTTACTTCACATCTGCTACAATAATCATTGCCATCCCAACAGGGGTTAAAGTCTTTAGTTGATTGGCAACTCTACATGGAGGAAGTATCAAGTGATCCCCTGCTATACTGTGAGCACTAGGCTTTATTTTTCTATTTACGGTGGGGGGACTCACAGGCATTGTGCTATCCAACTCTTCACTAGACATTGTCCTTCACGACACATACTATGTAGTCGCCCACTTCCACTATGTCCTTTCTATGGGCGCTGTGTTCGCCATCATGGCCGGATTTGTACACTGATTCCCACTATTCACAGGATACACACTAGATGACACATGAGCTAAAACACACTTCGCCATTATATTTGTAGGGGTAAATTTAACATTTTTCCCACAACACTTTCTTGGTCTTTCAGGCATGCCACGACGCTATTCCGATTACCCAGATGCCTACACAACATGAAACACAGTGTCGTCTATAGGGTCCTTTATCTCATTAACAGCAGTTCTGATTATGGTCTTCATAATCTGAGAAGCCTTCGCCTCTAAACGAGAGGTACTTAGCGTTGAACATACTTCCACTAACCTGGAGTGACTTCACGGCTGCCCACCACCATACCACACATTTGAAGAGCCAACCTTCGTTAAAGTTAAATAAGAAAGGAAGGATTCGAACCCCCTAAAACTGGTTTCAAGCCAGAACCATAGCCTCTATGTCTTTCTCGATGAGATATTAGTAAACAAATTACATAACTTTGTCAAAGTTAAATTATAGATTAAACTCTATATATCTTATATGGCTTATCCTTTACAACTAGGCCTACAAGATGCCTCCTCACCTATTATAGAAGAGCTAATAAATTTTCATGATCACACACTTATAATCGTATTCCTAATCAGCTCTCTGGTCTTGTATATCATTACCCTCATGCTGACAACAAAGCTAACCCATACCAGCACCATAGACGCCCAAGAAGTAGAGACTATTTGAACAATTCTGCCAGCCGTAATCTTAATTCTAATTGCCCTACCTTCCTTACGCATCCTATACATAATAGACGAAATTAACAGCCCGGCCCTCACAGTAAAAACAATAGGTCACCAATGATACTGAAGTTATGAGTATACAGACTATGAAAACCTCTGCTTCGACTCATACATGATTCCAACCCACGAATTAAAGCCCGGAGAACTTCGTCTCTTAGAAGTGGATAACCGAGTAGTCCTCCCCATAGAGCTACCAGTCCGTATACTAATCTCATCCGAAGACGTCCTTCACTCATGGGCCGTACCTTCCCTAGGACTAAAAACAGACGCTATTCCAGGGCGACTGAACCAAGCAACTATCTCATCCAACCGCCCTGGATTATTCTACGGCCAATGTTCAGAGATCTGCGGATCTAACCATAGCTTTATGCCTATCGTACTTGAAATAGTCCCTCTAAAAAACTTTGAGGACTGATCTCTATCAATAATTTAACCACATTACGAAGCTTAGAGCGTTAACCTTTTAAGTTAAAGTTAGAGATATCAGGTCTCCGTAATGAATGCCACAACTGGACACATCCACATGGTTTATCACTGTTTTATCAACTACAATCACACTATTCATACTAATGCAGCTAAAAATTTCACTTCACAACTTCCCTCAAGCCCCATCAATTAAATTGATAGAACTTACGAAAACAAACAACCCCTGAGAATCAAAATGAACGAAAATTTATTCGCCTCTTTCATTACCCCTACAATAATAGGCCTACCCATCGTTGTGCTTATTATCATACTCCCCTCAATGCTTGTAACCTCCTCCAAACGACTAATTTCAAACCGCTTCCACTCGTTTCAACAATGGCTGGTCAAACTTATTATCAAACAAATAATACTAATCCACTCACCTAAGGGGCGCACATGATCACTCATACTAGTATCCCTAATTATATTTATTGGCTCAACTAACCTTCTAGGACTGCTACCGCACACGTTCACCCCAACAACACAACTGTCAACAAATTTAGGAATGGCAATCCCACTATGAGCCGGGGCTGTTATCCTAGGCTTCCGCCATAAACTAAAAGCCTCCCTAGCCCACTTCCTACCTCAAGGCACACCCATTTCCCTCATTCCCATATTGATCATCATTGAAACCATCAGCTTATTCATTCAACCCATGGCCCTAGCGGTCCGTTTAACAGCCAACATCACCGCAGGTCACCTATTAATTCACTTAATCGGCGGAGCCACACTAGTTCTCACTAGCATTAGTCCCCCTACAGCTACAATCACATTCATCATCCTAGCCCTTCTCACTATCTTAGAGTTTGCCGTGGCTCTAATTCAAGCCTACGTATTCACTCTACTAGTAAGCCTTTACCTACATGATAACACCTAATGACCCACCAAACCCATGCTTTCCACATAGTGAACCCAAGCCCATGACCTTTAACAGGGGCCCTTTCTGCCCTTCTAATGACCTCAGGCTTAGTTACATGATTCCACTATAACTCAACCATTCTCCTGTCGCTAGGCCTCCTGGGCAACTCACTCACCATGTACCAGTGATGACGCGACGTAGTCCGAGAAGGCACCTACCAAGGACATCACACACCCATTGTACAAAAAGGCCTGCGTTACGGAATAATCCTGTTTATTGTCTCCGAAGTATTCTTCTTCGCAGGGTTCTTCTGAGCGTTCTACCACTCAAGCCTAGCCCCAACACACGACTTAGGAGGTTGCTGGCCACCAACAGGAATTACACCCCTTAACCCACTAGAAGTCCCACTCCTAAACACATCAGTCTTACTGGCATCGGGGGTATCCATTACATGAGCCCACCACAGCCTAATAGAAGGCAAACGAAGTAACATAAATCAAGCCCTACTCATCACAATCATATTAGGAATTTACTTCACCATCCTACAAGCCTCAGAATATTTCGAAACCCCATTCTCCATCTCAGACGGAATTTATGGCTCCACATTCTTTATGGCAACTGGATTCCACGGACTCCACGTAATCATTGGCTCCACCTTCCTAACTATTTGTCTCCTGCGACAACTAAAATACCACTTCACATCCAAACACCACTTCGGCTTTGAAGCAGCAGCATGATACTGACACTTCGTAGATGTGGTCTGATTATTCCTATATGTATCCATTTATTGATGAGGATCATACTTTCTTAGTATAATAAGTACATCTGACTTCCAATCAGTTAGTTCCAGCATAAACCTAGAAGAAAGTAGTGGACATATCACTTATCTTACTAATTAACGTTACACTAGCCATCACCCTAATCTCTTTAGCCTTCTGGCTCCCCCACCTTAACGTCTACACTGAAAAAGCTAATCCATATGAATGTGGATTTGACCCCATAAGCTCAGCCCGCCTGCCTTTCTCAATGAAATTTTTCCTAGTGGCAATTACCTTCCTCCTGTTCGACCTTGAAATCGCACTACTCCTTCCACTTCCATGGGCTATACAATACCCTGACATAAGCACACCTATATTCATAGCATTTATTCTCATTACAATTTTAGCCCTGGGCCTAGCTTACGAATGAGTGCAAAAAGGCCTAGAGTGAACAGAATAACTGGTAATTAGTTTAATTAAAATTAATGATTTCGACTCATTAGATTATGACAATATCATAATTACCAAAATGACCCCCGCCGTACTCAACATCACCCTAGCCTTCACTTTCTCCCTCCTAGGGACATTGGTATTCCGAACTCACCTGATATCCACCCTTCTGTGCCTAGAGGGTATGATATTATCCCTATTTGTCTTAGCTACTATCACACCCTTAAGCACACACTCAATAATTATATTTCCAATCCCTATCATCATCCTAGTGTTCGCTGCCTGCGAAGCGGCTGTAGGGTTAGCCCTATTAGCCAAAATCTCAAACACATATGGATCTGACTTTGTACAAAACCTAAACCTACTACAATGCTAAAAATTGTCTTCCCAACACTAATGCTCTTGCCACTGACCTGACTTTCAAACAACGATAAGGCATGAGTCAACGTGACAGCCCATAGCCTCCTAATTAACCTTATCTCTATCAATCTTCTATACCAAAACAATGAAAATAGCCTAAGCTCCTCCATCTTATTCTCCGCAGACCCCCTATCCACCCCGCTTATAATCCTGACAACCTGACTACTTCCACTGATGCTCCTGGCCAGCCAAAACCACATCAAAAAAAAGCCTGAACAAAACAAAAAACTATATATCTCCCTTATAGTGTGCCTACAAGTCCTACTTATTATGTCATTCTCTGCTAACGAGCTCATCATATTCTACATCCTATTTGAAGCAACCCTCATTCCAACCCTCATTATTATCACACGGTGAGGAAACCAAACAGAGCGTCTAAGCGCCGGTATTTACTTCCTATTTTATACCCTAGCAGGGTCTATTCCTCTATTGATTGCCTTAATCTATATTCAAAATTCAATAGGGACACTAAATTTTATCCTAATAACATTATACTCCCTACCAATTGACCAAACATGGTCTAACAACATTCTATGACTGGCCTGCATTATAGCCTTCATAGTCAAAATACCATTATACGGAGTCCACCTGTGACTCCCCAAAGCCCATGTAGAGGCTCCAATTGCAGGATCAATGATCTTAGCAGCAATTCTACTTAAACTAGGAGGCTACGGCATAATACGGGTCTCTACAATTCTCGACCCAGTGACCAAATATATAGCCTACCCCTTCATCCTGTTGTCACTATGAGGAATAATTATAACCAGCTCTATCTGTCTCCGACAGACAGACCTAAAATCCCTAATCGCTTACTCCTCAGTCAGCCATATGGCCCTAGTCATCACCGCCATCATAATCCAAACCCCATGAAGCTTTATAGGGGCTACAACACTAATAATCGCTCACGGCCTAACATCCTCACTATTATTCTGCCTGGCAAACACGAATTATGAGCGCATCCACAGTCGAACTATAATTATAGCCCGAGGGCTGCAAATAGTGTTTCCCCTGATAGCCACAGGGTGGATCATAGCAAGCTTGGCCAACCTTGCCCTCCCACCAACAATCAACCTAATCGGAGAACTAATAATTACAGTCTCCCTATTCTCTTGATCTAGCCCATCTATCATTTTACTAGGGGCAAATATTCTCATTACAACCGTTTACTCAATCTACATAATTGTCACCACACAACGAGGTAAACTTACCAACCACATAAATAACTTGCAACCCTCTCACACACGAGAACTAACACTTGTAGCCCTTCATATCTCTCCCCTGATCCTACTCACCATCAACCCAAAACTAATTACAGGCCTCACACTGTGTTAATATAGTTTAAGAAAAATGTCAGACTGTGAATCTGAAGATAGGACATTAACACCCTTATTAACCAAGAAAGCATGCAAGAGCTGCTAACTCATGCCACCGTACTTAAGCGTACGGCTTTCTTACTTTTATAGGATAGAAGTAATCCATTGGTCTTAGGAGCCAAAAACTTGGTGCAACTCCAAATAAAAGTAATAAACATTATCACATCCTCTATCTTTCTTATCCTTACACTCCTAATACTTCCTGCTGTCATCTCACTCACCAACATGACAAAACACATAAATTTCCCCAATTATGTAACCTCATGCATCAAGTATGCATTCTTCATCAGCCTTATTCCCCTGTCCTCCTTCTTTAACTCCGGAGCAGAACTTATAATTACAAACTGACAATGGCTCTCCATTGGACCCATTAAACTATCGTTAAGCCTAAAGTTCGACTTCTTCTCAATCATTTTCCTACCTGTAGCCCTCTACGTTACATGGTCCATTATAGAGTTTTCTATATGATACATACACTCTGACCCAAACCTAAGCCGATTCATCAAATACCTACTAATATTCTTAATTACTATAATCATCTTAACTACCGCCAACAACCTATTCCAACTCTTCATTGGCTGAGAGGGCGTAGGGGTCATATCCTTCCTATTAATTGGGTGATGATACGGACGTACTGACGCGAACACAGCCGCCCTACAAGCCATCCTATATAATCGTATCGGTGATATCGGACTCATACTAGCAATAGCCTGGTTCTGCACAAAAGCCAACTCATGAGAACTCCAACAAATCTTCATTGTAACCAACCCCAACACCATCCCACTTGCAGGCCTACTGCTAGCAGCCACAGGAAAGTCAGCCCAATTCGGCCTCCACCCGTGACTACCATCAGCCATAGAAGGCCCTACCCCCGTTTCAGCACTACTGCACTCCAGCACCATAGTCGTTGCAGGGGTGTTTTTACTAATTCGATTCCACCCCCTCATCTCCAGCAATAGTACCATCCTAACAACTATACTATGCTTAGGCGCTATAACTACCCTATTCACAGCAATCTGCGCACTCACCCAAAATGACATCAAAAAAATTGTAGCATTCTCAACATCAAGCCAGCTAGGACTTATAATAGTGACACTAGGGATTAACCAGCCCCACCTAGCCTTCCTACACATCTGCACCCACGCTTTCTTCAAAGCTATACTATTCATATGCGCAGGATCCATTATTCACAGCCTCAATGACGAGCAGGACATTCGAAAAATAGGGGGACTGGCAAAAACTATGCCATTTACTTCCTCCTGCCTAACAATTGGCAGCTTAGCCTTAACAGGAATACCATTCCTCACAGGATTCTACTCCAAAGATTTAATTATTGAAGCGGCTAATACCTGCTACACCAACGCCTGAGCCCTATCAATCACACTAGTAGCCACCTCCATAACAGCCGTCTATAGCATACGAATCATTTATTTCGTCCTAATAACTAAACCACGCTTCCCCACCACAATCATTATTAATGAGAACAACCCAATGCTAATAAACCCAATCAAACGACTGGCACTAGGAAGCATCCTAGCAGGATTCTTCATCTCCTATAACATACCACCCACTAATATTCAAGTAATAACAATACCTTGGTACATAAAAACTGCAGCCCTAATAATCACTATCGCAGGATTTGCAATCGCATTAGACCTTAATAACATGACCAACAGTCTCAAGCCAACAAAACCCACACCCCTAAACTCATTCTCAGCCTCACTAGGCTACTTCCCAACAATCACCCATCGACTTATTCCATTAAAGGCCCTTAATACAAGCTTTAAGACAGCCCTAACTATACTCGACCTCATCTGATTAGAAAAGACCATTCCAAAAACCACCTCCACCATCCACACCCTCACCTCCTCTATCCTTAGTAGCCAAAAGGGGATAGTAAAATTATACTTCCTTTCATTCCTGGTAACACTAATTTGCATTCCAGTAATTATACTCTCCTAGTTTCCTCGAGTGATTTCAATAATAATAAGCACACCCATAAGCAGAGTCCAACCAGAAACAATCATCAATCATGCAGAACAATCATACAGAGCAGCTACACCAGCACCCCCTTCACCCATAAGTCCCAACTCATCACCATCATAAATTACTCATCCCCCCATACTATTAAATTCCAATACAACCTCCATTCCCTCATAATAATTACTTACAAACAACATACCCGCCTCCATAAAAAAACTCATTAACATAATCCCAATTGTCAATCAGCTAGACGCTAAAGCTTCAGGATAATTCTCAGCAGACATAGCAGTTGTGTAGCCAAATACTACCAACATGCCCCCCAAATAAATTAAAAATACCATGAACCCTAAAAACGAGCCCCCAAACCCTAACACCGCTAAACAACCCGAGCACCCACTAATAATTAAACAAACCCCCCCGTAAATAGGCGAAGGCTTCAAAGAAGTGCCTAAACAACCTAACACAATAGCCAAACTTAAAAAATAAATTAATTCTGTCATAATTTCTACATAGACTTCAACTATGACCAATGACATGAAAAATCATCGTTGTTATTCAACTATAGAAACACCTAATGACAATCATCCGAAAAAAACACCCACTAATCAAAATCATTAACCACTCATTCATCGACCTCCCAGCCCCATCAAACATCTCATCATGATGAAATTTTGGCTCTCTGCTAGCCCTATGCTTAGCCATCCAAATCCTGACAGGACTGTTCCTGGCCATACATTACACATCAGACACATCAACAGCCTTCTCATCAGTAGCTCACATCTGCCGAGACGTAAACTACGGCTGACTTATCCGTTACATACATGCTAACGGGGCCTCCATATTCTTCATCTGCCTGTTCCTGCACGTAGGACGAGGTATATACTATGGCTCTTATAACATAATCGAAACATGAAACATAGGAATTATCCTACTGTTTGCTGTTATGGCAACAGCCTTCATAGGTTATGTACTCCCATGAGGTCAAATATCATTCTGAGGAGCCACAGTAATTACAAACCTCCTGTCAGCTATCCCCTATATCGGCTCAACCCTGGTAGAGTGAATCTGAGGCGGCTTTTCAGTAGACAAGGCCACCCTCACACGATTCTTCGCCTTCCACTTCATCCTCCCCTTTATTATCACCGCCCTCGTGCTAGTCCACCTTCTATTCCTACACGAGACAGGATCCAACAACCCAACAGGATTAAACTCAGATACAGACAAAATCCCATTTCACCCATACTATACAATCAAAGACCTGCTGGGGGTCCTCTTCTTATTAATAGTTCTCATAATTTTGGCTTTATTTTTCCCAGATGTGCTCGGAGACCCCGACAATTTTACTCCTGCAAATCCACTCAACACTCCACCACACATTAAACCCGAATGGTACTTCCTTTTCGCCTACGCCATCTTACGATCAATCCCCAACAAACTAGGCGGCGTCCTCGCCCTAATCCTATCAATCTTAATCCTAGCCCTCATACCACTTCTTCACACCTCAAAACAGCTAGCCCTAACCTTCCGCCCAATCACACAAACAGTATACTGAATCCTAGTAGCCGACCTCCTCGTCCTCACATGAATCGGAGGCCAGCCAGTCGAACACCCATTCATTATTATCGGACAAACCGCCTCCACTGCCTACTTCGCCATCATCGTAATCCTAATGCCAATCGCAGGAATGATTGAAAACAACATCCTAGAACTAGATTAAAAGCCCTGATAGTATAAATATTACGCTGGTCTTGTAAACCAGTAATGAAAAAACCACTTTTCTCAGGGCATCAAGAAGGAAGGACTGCTCCCCCACCATCAACACCCAAAGCTGATATTCTACTTAAACTACTTCTTGTACATAAATTTATCTAACACATAATACATTTATGTATATAGTGCATTAAGTTTTATTCCCCTAGCATATAAGCATGTATTATATATTAATTATCCCATACATTATATGTTTAATCAACATTATTCCTTTACAACATGTCTATTAAGATCAACTATTTAATTAATGCTCTATTCACATACTTGTATAATCCTCATACCCCATTTAGTCATAAACTCTTCTTGTCCATACGGATATTCCTGACCTCATTTAGTCTCTTATTCCTCATCCTCCGTGAAACCAGCAACCCGCCCACCTTATGCCCCTCTCCTCGCTCCGGGCCCATTCTAACTTGGGGGTTACTAATGTGGAACTTTATCAGGCATTTGGTTCTTACCTCAGGGCCATTCCATGTTTTATCGTCCATACGTTCCCCTTAAATAAGACATCTCGATGGTACGGGTCTAATCAGCCCATGCTGCGACATAACTGTAATCCCGGGCAGTTGGTATTTCTTATTTCTGGTGTGCACCGCCTCCCCATAGCCGTCAAGGCATGAAGGTCAACTTACTGTCTAGACGAACTTATCATTCAAGTGTCATTTATCCCCATAGTCACCCTGACAACATATTAATCCATTGGACCGGGACATATATAGAAGTCGTACTAACTATGCTATTGCTTTTTCCTCCATCAACCCCCTCCAGAGCATACTTTTCATGCTAGATAGACATAAGCTCCACTAAACCAAGACATACCTAAGTATTCCCCCCCCCGTGCCAAATACCCCATCATCCTAGGGATACATAACCGGGCTCTCGTACATTCGAGTAGTCACCAAAATATCGCTTGAAATTTAGTATTGACTAAAAAAAATTACAAAATTTTTAATACCAAAAAACAACCCAAAAATCCCAAAAATTTCAGGTAGGATTTCAGTATCGATTTTTTATCCCT